ATGCTACGATGATTCTTTTCTACAAATCATAAAGACATCGGTACATTATATTTTATCTTTGGAGCTTGAGCAGGGATAGTAGGAACGTCACTAAGTTTGATCATCCGAGCCGAACTGGGCCAACCAGGCACCTTTATTGGAAACGACCAAATTTATAATGTTGTAGTTACAGCCCACGCTTTCGTTATAATTTTCTTTATAGTTATACCAATTATAATTGGTGGATTCGGTAACTGACTAGTTCCCTTAATATTGGGAGCCCCTGATATAGCATTCCCACGTATAAACAACATAAGATTTTGGCTTCTCCCTCCTTCATTGACTCTACTCTTAATAAGAGGAATAGTAGAAAGAGGAGTTGGCACAGGATGAACCGTTTACCCTCCTCTGGCCGCAGCTATTGCTCACGCAGGAGCATCTGTAGATATAGGAATCTTCTCACTACATCTAGCCGGTGTATCCTCCATTTTAGGAGCTGTTAATTTTATAACAACTGTGATTAACATACGATCCTTCGGTATAACCATAGACCAAATACCATTATTTGTGTGATCCATCTTCATTACAACCATCTTATTGCTTTTATCGCTACCTGTTCTAGCCGGTGCCATCACCATACTTCTTACTGACCGCAACCTAAATACTTCTTTCTTTGACCCAGCTGGAGGAGGGGACCCTGTCCTATACCAACATTTATTCTGATTTTTCGGTCATCCCGAAGTGTATATTTTAATTCTCCCAGCATTCGGTATAATCTCGCATATTGTAAGACAAGAATCAGGAAAAAAAGAATCTTTTGGAACTCTAGGTATGATCTACGCCATGCTAGCAATTGGAATCCTAGGATTTATTGTTTGAGCTCACCACATATTTACAGTTGGAATGGATGTGGACACACGAGCTTACTTTACATCTGCCACAATAATTATTGCTGTACCAACCGGAATCAAAATTTTCAGTTGACTAAGAACCCTTCATGGAACCCAAATTAACTACGGCCCTTCAATAATGTGAGCCTTAGGATTTATTTTTCTCTTCACCGTAGGTGGCTTAACAGGAGTAGTTCTAGCCAACTCCTCGATTGACATAATCCTTCATGATACTTACTACGTTGTAGCCCACTTCCATTATGTTCTTTCCATGGGGGCTGTATTCGGTATTTTCGGGGGTATCGCTCATTGATTTCCGCTATTTACCGGACTGTCTCTAAACCCTAAATGAATAAAAACCCAATTCTCAATTATATTCATTGGAGTTAACACTACATTTTTCCCACAACACTTCCTCGGACTTAGAGGCATGCCCCGACGATATTCAGATTATCCAGATGCCTTTACAACCTGAAATGTTGTATCCTCAATAGGGTCCATAATTTCTTTCACCGCAGCCCTGATGTTCGTAATTATTATTTGAGAAGCCTTAACCTCAGCACGACCCGTTTTATTTTCACCATTCCTCCCATCATCAATTGAATGACACCACATATACCCTCCCGCTGATCATTCTTACATGGAAATTCCCTTAATTACTAACTTCTAAAATGGCAGAAAGATGTATAGGATTTAAGCTCCTACCAGGAAGATTTATCTTCTTTTAGAAATTATTTTAATGGCAACATGAGCATACTTAGGGTTCCAAGACAGCGCCTCTCCTTTGATAGAACAATTAATTTTCTTCCACGACCATATTATACTAATCATTATCATAATCATCACTTTTGTAGGTTATATACTATCTACAATTATATTCAACTCCTTCATCAACCGATACATACTAGAAAACCAAACTATCGAGATAATTTGACCGTCCATTCCTGCTGTAATCCTTATCTTTATTGCTCTCCCTTCTCTTCGACTTCTTTACCTGCTAGATGAAGTAAATAATCCATCTATAACTCTGAAGACTATCGGTCACCAGTGATATTGAAGATATGAATACTCGGATTTCCTCCATATAGAATTTGATTCGTATATAATCCCCACCAACGAACTCAAATCTTCAGAATTTCGACTTTTAGATGTAGACAATCGTACAATTTTACCCATAAACACCCAAATTCGAGTTATCATTAGAGCCGCTGATGTAATCCATTCATGGACTGTACCAGCTTTAGGAGTTAAAGCCGACGCTATCCCAGGACGCTTAAACCAAGTAAGATTCCTTATTAACCGGCCAGGGCTATTCTACGGGCAATGTTCAGAAATTTGTGGGGCAAACCACAGCTTCATACCCATTGTAATCGAGAGAATTTCAACAACTTCCTTCCTAGACTGAATCTCCTCTTCCTCTTCAGACTCACCCGATGACTGAAAGTAAGTATAGGTCTTTTAAACCTATTATAGTAATAGCGCCTACTTCTGGTGAAGAAATTAGTTAAAACATAACATTGACTTGTCATGTCAAAATTATCTTTGAGATACTTCTTAATGCCTCAAATAGCCCCCTTGTTATGAATATATCTTTTCATATTTTTCTTAGCTAGACTAATGTTGTTTCTTGTGTTAAATTATTTTATCAGCCCATTCAAAAAAATCTCTACTCCCATCTTGATGACTCACAAACTACAAAAATCTTGAAAATTATAGCCAACCTATTTTCAATTTTTGAACCTTCTTCAAGAATTTTCAATTTGTCCACTAACTGGTTGTCAACTTTTTTAGGCTTAATATTCATCCCCTATCTTTACTGAGCTTCTCCTTCTCGCTGATCTTTATTTTGAAGAAAAATCATCCAAACACTCCACAAAGAATTTAAAGCCCTTTTGACACCCTACCATAGGGGGGTCTCCATTTTGTTTATTGCATTATTTAGACTCATCGTATTTAATAACTCTCTAGGTCTTTTACCTTATGTATTCACCAGATCTAGACATATAGTTATAACACTATCTTTATCCCTACCTCTATGAATCACCCTAATAATTTTTGGGTGAGTAAACCACACCAAACATATATTTGCCCATTTAGTCCCCCAAGGAACTCCTTTTGTCCTTATACCATTTATAGTGTTAATCGAAACTATTAGAAACATTATTCGTCCAGGAACACTTGCTGTTCGACTAGCAGCAAATATAATTGCCGGACATTTACTTTTAACACTCCTAGGTAGAACAGGTCCTTCTTTACCTCTTTCCATCTTGTCAATCCTGATTTTTTCTCAAATTCTCCTGTTAATTTTAGAATCTGCCGTCGCAATCATCCAATCCTATGTATTCGCTGTTTTAAGTACATTATACACTAGAGAAATCAACTAATGACATCATCTCATGGACACCACCCCTACCATTTAGTAGACATAAGGCCTTGACCCTTGACCGGATCAATCAGCGCCATAATGTTAACCACAGGACTAGTTAAATGATTTCATCAATACAACATAAACCTTCTTATCCTAAGATTTTTAGCAATCTTACTAACTATAATTCAATGATGACGAGATGTTACGCGTGAAGGAACCTATCAAGGTCTACACACTTCCATAGTGATCAAAGGTTTACGATGGGGTATGATCTTGTTTATCCTATCAGAAATCTTATTCTTCTTTTCTTTCTTCTGAGCATTTTTTCACAGAAGATTGTCACCAACAATTGAAATCGGTATATATTGACCTCCTTTAGGAATTCAGCCCTTTAACCCATTCCAAATCCCGCTTCTTAACACCACAATCCTTTTATCCTCCGGTGCTACAGTAACATGGGCCCACCATGCCATTATAGAATCTAATCATAGTCAAGCAATTCAAAGACTAGGCTTAACTATCATTTTAGGAGTCTACTTTACCGCTCTTCAAGCTTACGAATACTTAGAAGCATCATTTACCATTGCCGATTCAGTATTTGGGTCCACTTTCTTTGTAGCTACTGGCTTTCACGGCCTTCATGTTATCATCGGTACATCTTTCTTGTTCGTTTGTTTTTTACGCCTTTTTAACTGCCATTTTTCATCAAAACACCATGTAGGTTTCGAAGCAGCTGCATGATACTGACATTTTGTAGACGTCGTTTGACTCTTCCTTTATATTTTCATCTATTGATGAGGAGGATATTTTCTTAATATATAAAGTATATTTGACTTCCAATCAAAAAGTCTAGGTTACCTAGAGAAAATAATCCTAATCACATTATGTTTGTCACTAATTACACTCACACTTGCCCTAGCAATTATGTTTATCGCTTCAATCTTATCAAAAAAAACAATTATAGACCGAGAAAAAAACTCTCCTTATGAGTGTGGGTTTGACCCCAATGGCTCAGCACGATTACCTTTTTCCCTACGGTTTTTCCTTATTGCGGTTATTTTTTTAATTTTTGATGTAGAAATTACATTACTCCTGCCTATTGCCTCAATCATTCATATTACAAACATTTTTTCATGAATTCTTACAAGAACTTTATTTCTAATCATTCTCTTATTGGGTCTTTACTATGAATGGCATCAGGGAGCCCTGAGATGGTCAAAATAATCAAGACTATAGTCAATAATATGATATATGAGTTGCATTCATAAGGAGTTCCCATGAACTAGTTTTGAATTAGAAAGCGAATTATTGCATTTAGTTTCGACCTAAACCTTGGCGCTTAGCCTCTAATTATTGATAGAAACCAAACTAGAGGTATGTCACTGTTAATGACAAAATTGAATTCTTTTCCTATCAAGATTTGAGGTATTAAAGCCAAAGAAAAAAGCTTCTAACTTTACTCTAAGCGGTTAAATTCCGTTTATACCTCTTCCCGTTTTTATAGTGTAAGAAACACATTACATTTTCATTGTAAAACTGAAACACGGTTTCTAAAAACTATTTTATTTAAAGTAATTTACTTACATCTTAGGCGCCACAAGCCAACGTTTTTGTTTAAACTATTTAAATATCATTTACAGACTTTAACAAGTCTCTTTTGCAGCTTCAATGCAACATTCTCTATAAATTATATAAATCATGTAAACTATATGTGAACAAACAAAATAATAACTACTCTAATAACAAATATTTTCATAAAAACCTTAACCCTATTTATCTGTAACCTATCTGAAACTATAAATATTTTAGAAAATAAATAATATACACCCTGGCCTCCAAAATATTCATATCAACCTTTATCACCCACTTTTTGTAAAGCTTCTCCTCAGACAAAGCTAAACTCCCTATTTTTGAATGAGCTCAAAAAAGGTATAAACCACATAGAACCGGCTATAACAACAAACCTATAATTATTCAAACTTTTTAACCTATAAACCGCATTAACTGCAGTTACAATATAACCAATCCCTCCTCCGGCAAATCTAATTAATAAAACTAGACTCTTTATAAACCCCCTTATACAAATTATGTAGGGCTCAGGAAACATGAATCAAGACAAAGCCGCTCCACCAAAAATTGCTCCCAACCCTAAAAATACTATAGAACTAGTCATAATAGAATCTTCGTCACTAACGTTGTTCAAAGACTCTAAATTAAAACCCCCCCTTAATCTATAGAAAATTAAACGAATCGTGTATATTACTGTCAACCCTGTAGCTATAACATACAAAACAAAAGCAATAAAATTAATTCATCTTATAAAAGCTACCTCCAAAATTATATCTTTAGAATAAAACCCTGCTAAAAAGGGGAACCCACACAAAGCCAAATTAGCAATTGTCATAAAAGACAGACTAAGTGGCATAAATTTTACTAGTCTCCCCATACATCGAATATCCTGGTAACCGCTAACGCTATGAATAACAACACCAGCACACATAAAAAGTAAAGCTTTAAACAACGCATGTCTTAATAAATGAAAAAACGCCAGATCAGGATACCCTAAAGCTAAAATACTTAACATCATCCCCAGTTGCCTTAAAGTAGAAAGAGCAATAATTTTTTTTAAATCATATTCATAATTTGCCCCCAATCCCGCTATAAACATGGTTATGCAAGAAATAACCAGCAATATTCTTTGTACACTCGACCTTATCAAAGCAGGCCTAAACCGGATTATTAAATACACTCCTGCAGTAACAAGAGTGGAAGAATGTACTAAAGCCGATACCGGAGTAGGAGCAGCTATAGCCGCCGGTAACCACGCAGAAAAAGGAATCTGTGCACTCTTGGTTATAGCAGCCAAAACCAATAAAAACTTGAATCTTAGCCACTCATCGTCTATGTAATGTCTATAAACAAGAAAATTTCATCCTCCTAATCTTCTTATTAAACCAATACTCAATAAAATTGCTACATCTCCAACTCGATTCGAAAGAACAGTTAACATCCCAGCATTAGCCGATTTCTCATTCTGGTAGTAAATAACTAAAGCGTAAGAAACTAACCCAAGACCGTCCCATCCTAACAGAATCCTAATCAAGTTGGGTCTCAACACTATTATTCTCATGGAAAGAACAAAAGCCAACACAATATATATAAAGCGACTTAAAGTCTTGTCACCAACTATATACCTACCCCTATAATACAAAACCCTTCTAGAAATTAAGCAAACAAAGCACAAAAACAAAAGAGAAACCCAATCCAGCACCAAAGTAAAAACAATATATGATGAGTTTAAACTTATCATCTCTCACTCAATTACATCAGCTAATCCTGAACTTAACTTTAAAATAGCCCTTACTCCACAATAGATTGCACTCAACCCTAAAAACACCATACTAATTTCATGTATAGAAATTTTTCAAATCATTCTTTAACGCTTACGCCCGAAAAAAATATTCCAAATATTAAAGACTTATACCATCAATAAATTCGTATTTAAAATTAACACATTTAAAGGTAATCAATGTAAAAATAAAGATAGATACTCTTGAACCTTACCAGAACAACAAGCATATAAACAATTGTAAAACAAACCATGTTGGCTCAGGCTATACATATATAAAGTGTAAGCAGCACTAAAAGAAGACAACAATCTTAAACCCACTATTCTTACCTTTCTCCAACTTACTACTCTAGTAATTAAACTAATCTCTCCCAACAAATTTAATGACGGAGGTCTTGCCATATTTCTCACCCTTAATAAAAATCATCACAACCCCATCCTAGGCATAAAAGACAATAATCCTTTCCTAACCAAAAGACTACGTCTCCCGAGACGCTCATAAACAATGTTAGCTAAACAAAACAAACCAGAGGAACATAAACCATGGCCTACTATAACTACAACCCCACCTCTTAATCCTCACCAACTAAAAATCATTAACCCACACAGTACCAACCTCATATGAGCTACCGAAGAATAAGCAATTAAGGACTTCATGTCCACTTGACGCAAACACATTAAACTAATAAATGCACCCCCGATCAACCCCAAACTAACTCATAACCAACAAAATTTATTATTTACCGACTGAAACATAATTAAAACCCGAATGAGCCCATAACCCCCTAGTTTCAATAATACTCCAGCTAAAATTATAGAACCAGCCACTGGTGCTTCCACATGAGCTTTAGGTAATCATAAATGAAATATATATATCGGGAGCTTCACCAAAAATGCCCAAATTATAGCAAAATACCAGATTGTCTCTATATAGTTCTCCTCACAGACTGACTGTATTAAATTTATAGTCAACCTACCTTTAGTATAAAACAAAACAAGCAAAGAAGCTAATAACGGCAAAGAAAAAGCTAATGTGTAAAAAAGTATATAAACCCCCGCCTGAATCCGTTCTGGCTGATAACCTCAGCCTAAAATTAAAATTAAAGTAGGAATTAAAGACATTTCAAAACTAATATAAAAAAGAAGATAATCTATAGAAGAAAACGTCACTACAAGTGATAACACTAAAAGTAAATTTACCGTAATAAATCTAGAATAAAAATTATTTAAGTTTTTAATTTTCTGGCTTGACAAAATAATCAAAGACATAATTCATAGTCTTAAATAAATCATAATGTATCTTATATAATCTATACCGAATATAAACCCCAATTGATAAACACTAAAATCATGATAACAGCCTAAACTAAACATAAACCTTAAAAACATAATACCCAACTGGACAACACTTCACCTCTTATTGAAAATAATCAATACTAATAAAGGAAAAATCAATTTTAACATTCCAGCATTCTAAATCTTGAAAAACGATCATTTCCATGTCTACGTACCACAAAAACCAACAAGGACAATCCTAAAGCCCCCTCACAAGCTGCTAAAGTCAAAAAAAAAAGCGAAAAATAAATTTCCCTACCCACACTTGACATCTGTAAACTTAACAACCAAAATACTCCAAGTATTATAAACTCCAACCTCAATAAAGAATTTAACAAATGTTTATTATAAGAAATAAACCTCCATAAACCACAAAAAATCATAAACAAAGAACCCATAATGAACACTACCCTAAAATTTATCATAAGTTTTAATAGTTTAAAGAAAACTTTGGTCTTGTAAACCAATAATGAAATTTTTTTTCTTAAAACTTCAGAGAAAAAACTTCCTTTTATCTTTAATTCCCAAAACTAATATTTTTATTAAACTATTCTCTGATATGACATTATTGACTACCCCCATTATTCTGATTCTATCCTTCCTGTCCTCTCGGCTTTCTCACCCTTTATCTATAGGGTTAACCCTATTGCTACAAACCGTAATGATCTCCCTATCAGTTGGCATCTCCACTTATTCTTTCTGATTTTCCTATATCCTATTTATAACTTTTTTAGGAGGAATATTAGTTTTATTTATTTATGTAGCTTCTTTAGCTTCAAACGAATTTTTCATCTTCTCATCATCAATATTTGCACTTTATTTCATTATTTTTTTGATATTAACCCTCGTATCCATTAAACTAGACCCAATCCTAATCTCAACCTCTTCCTGTCTACCTTCTTCATCCCTATCCTCCCAGATATCAACCACTACAATTACAAGATGAATTTATAGCAACACTTCAATAAATTTCACCTTGTTTATTGTTTTATATCTGCTTTTAACACTAATTGTGGTAGTTAAGATTACTAACCTCTTTAAAGGACCCCTACGCCTTTCAAACTAATGACAACCCCTATACGAAAATCACACCCACTATTTAAAATTATAAATAATGCATTGGTAGATATACCGTTACCTAGAAACATCTCCACACTTTGAAATTTTGGCTCCCTTTTAGGTCTATGTCTAGTGATTCAAATCGCTACAGGTTTATTTCTATCTATACACTACACTGCCCATATCGACCTAGCATTTTCCAGTGTAGCCCACATCTGTCGTGACGTAAACTATGGGTGGCTGTTACGAACTACACACGCAGACGGAGCTTCATTTTTCTTTATCTGTCTTTATATTCATATTGGCCGAGGAATATTTTATGGGTCCTATATAATACTTCACGCATGAATAGTTGGAGTAATTATTTTGTTTATAATCATGGCAACAGCCTTTTTAGGCTATGTTTTACCTTGAGGTCAAATATCATTCTGAGGAGCCACTGTAATTACCAATTTATTTTCAGCTATCCCCTATGTAGGAACAGACCTAGTTCAATGAATTTGAGGTGGGTTCTCTGTAGACAATGCGACCTTAACTCGATTCTTTACTTTTCACTTCATCCTACCCTTTATTGCAGCAGCTATATCCCTAATTCACATTTTATTCCTCCATCAAACAGGAGCTAACAACCCTTTAGGAATTTCGAGGCAAGTAGACAAACTCCCTCTCCATCCTTACTTCACATTTAAAGACATTGTAGGGTTTATCGTCATGCTCTCAGCCTTGTTACTACTTTCCCTACTTAACCCTTACCTTCTAGGAGACCCTGACAATTTTGTTCCAGCTAACCCTTTAGTAACTCCAATTCACATCCAACCCGAATGGTATTTTCTATTTGCCTATGCAATTTTACGCTCGATCCCAAACAAACTAGGAGGCGTAATCGCCTTAGTGGCTTCAGTAATAATCCTAATAATCTTACCATTCTCTCACGTTTCCAAATTTCGGAGACTTACCTTTTACCCTCTAAACCAAATTATATTTTGATTTCTTGTAGCCATCTTGTTTCTCTTAACCTGAATCGGAGCTCGACCAGTAGAAGATCCATATATTATCACAGGCCAAATTCTAACAATTTTGTATTTTTCTTTCTTTTTGATTAATCCTCTCTCATTACTATGATGAGATAAAATGTTAAAATGATTGTTTAGTTTATTTAAAACAAATGTTTTGAAAACATTAAAAAAGAAAAAAAATTCTTAATAATCGAGTAAACAACCACCTACACCATAACAAAACAAATCATTTTGATTCCAACAAAAAAAATTAAATAATTAATTGACACAGGAAGAAACCTTTTCCACGCCAGATATATCAATTTATCATAACGAAGTCGAGGAACCGTACCCCGAACTCAAACAAAAACAAAAGCAATTAAAGCTGACTTCAAATAAAATCCTCCCGAACACGGTCTTCTACCCAAAAAAACAATTACAAACAACACACTTATAAACAAAATCCTAGCATACTCCGCTATAAAAATTAAAGCAAACCCTCCCCTTCTGTACTCCGTATTAAATCCTGATACCAACTCCGATTCTCCCTCTGCAAAATCGAAAGGAGTTCGGTTAGTCTCAGCTAAACACGATCCAAACCAAATCAACCTTAAAGGAACAGAAATAAATAGAAACCACAACCTCGTTTGGTACTTAACAAACAACTCCAATCTGAATCCCCCTACTAAAACAATAAAGGATAATAAAATTAAAGCTAAACTAACCTCATAAGAAATGGTTTGAGCAACTGCACGCAGCCTGCCTAAAAGAGAATATTTACAGTTAGAAGCTCAACCCGCCACTATACTTCTATAAACCCCTATCCTCAAACAACAAAAAAAGAACAATACTCTCATGTTGAATCTAACCAAACCCACTTCATAAGGTATAACCACTCAAACCAATAAAGAAATAAATAACCTAAACACGGGAGACAAATAATAAGCTAAAAAATTTGACACAACAGGTATAGTTTGCTCCTTAGTAAACAACTTGACAGCATCAGAAAAAGGTTGTAAAACCCCAATATAACCTACTTTATTAGGACCCTTACGAATCTGAATATAACCCAAAATCTTACGCTCAAGTAAAGTTACAAAAGCCACTCCAACTAAAACGCAAATAACCAACACTAAATAACTTACAATTTCGACTATTACTATCACAAAACAATTAGCTACAATCATTTAACTATTTATAGAATTATCTCTATTTAACTAGATCCTAAATCTAGCACATATTATCTGCCAAAATAGTATTCCACTTAATTTCTTTTTTTTTCACAAAAACTTTGAATTACTCAATCCTTTCGTACTAAAGTAATCTTAAATTTTTCCCCAAGAGATAGAAACCGACCTGGCTCACGCCGGTCTGAACTCAAATCATGTAAAAATTTAAAGGTCGAACAGACCTTCTTGTATAGCGGCTGCACTATATAGACATTTTAATTCAACATCGAGGTCGCAAACTCTTTTTTCGATATGAACTCTCAAAAAAAATAACGCTGTTATCCCTAAAGTAACTTAGTCTCTTAATCTTTATAAAGGATCATTTAACTTTTATACATCCATCTTGATGTTTTTTAAACAAGCAGTTAATATAAATTATACCTATATCGCCCCAATAAAATATGATAACCAAATTAAGTTTTTAATCTCTTTAACTTTAACCAAACCTAATCAACATATAAAGCTTTATAGGGTCTTATCGTCCCCCTGGTCCATTTAAGCCTTTTCACTTAAAAGTTAACTTCTATTTACGCTACAGAGACAGATACACCCTTGTCCAACCATTCATACAAGTTTCCAATTAAAAAACTAATTATTATGCTACCTTTGCACGGTCAATATACCGCGGCTCTTAAACAACATTACTTATCAGTGAGCAGGTCAGACCTTTTATAACTCCAAACGGACATGTTTTTGATAAACAGGCAAGGTGTATATTTGCCGAATTCCTTTACCCCGTCATTATTATTTTAAACCTTTTTAAAAAAAATTTTAATCCTCCATAAAAACATCAACTATACTAATAAAATAATTATAACTTAATTAACAAAATTTCAAATAATATTCCGATATTCGTTAAAGTTAAGACAAATAATTTTATTATTACATCTCAATAAAAACAATTTATAATCATGGCTATTTTTAAGCCTAGAAAAACCATTATTTAATTTACTTAACTATTACTTCAACCTTATTGAATAAGAAGCTAACCCCTCCTACTCTTAGACTTTAAAAAAACTTTCTTCTTAAATCCCAAATTAAATTTATTTTCAGAAAACTAGATATAATAAGACTCGTATGATATTTCATCTTTAATTATATATTAAAAATCTTTATGTCACAAAAACTTTATTATAATAATTAGCTATTCTTATTTCGAGACGATTAATATACTTAACAAACTTAAATCTTCCCTGATACACAAGGTACAACTTTTTAAATTTACTATACAAACTTATAATTAATATGCTCCTTTTTCTTCCTTTCCTTTTCAGTACTTTTACTCTATCGTTAAACCTAAAATTTCAATAACCTTTACTTATCCTTATTTTTAACTAAAAATTGGTTTTCTTAACATAATTTTTTTTTCTTTTTTTCTCCTAAATTAACAATGTTTACAATCTATTAAAGTAAACCGATTTGCACGATAATCCCTTTCAACGTAACTGAAATGCTATACTATTTTAGCTATACTTTATTAATCTAGGTTCACTTTCCAGTAAACCTACTATGTTACGACTTATCCCATCTATATAATGAAAGCGACGGGCGATATGTACATGATTTAGAGCTTATATCTCGTAGGCTTATTAAACCCGCATTACAATCAAATCCTCCTTTATATTCAAATTTCTCTATATATTCCATTATAAACAAACTTTATTGTAACCCATTTTGACTTGTCTATAAGCTGCACCTCGATCTAATTTTACCAACTCAATATTTGACTATAATAATTATTCCTCTTAGAATTATCTGCTAATGACGGTATACAAACTGAACAAAAACAAGTAAGATTTTACGTGGATTATCGATTAAAAAACAGGTTCCTCTGACAAGACTAAACCACCGCCAAATTCTTTAAATTTAAAGGCTATATCTAATAATAATCAAGCCACAAATAAAAATTTCTCTCTAGTATAATAGGGTATCTAATCCTAGTTTAAACCTAAAAATTTTTAGCTTCAACTTAAGTTAATAACTTACCATTTAAAAAAAACAATCCAATTTCACTTTTTACTTTCTTAAATTCAACTTATAACTTTCAAATATGTTTAACTAAAAGCTGATATATCTTCACTTAACCTTAAAGTCTAACCGCGAATGCTGGCACAATACTTAATCAGATTTTAAATTATTACTAAATCACACGATAATATATTATTTAATACTATATGCTGGGACTTTATCCTTTATAAATTTATTACTTTATAAAAAACTAAATAGGAAATTTTAAACTCCCATAAAAAAATTACAAGCAACAGCTTCCATACAATTTTAATAAAAACCATAAAGATTTAAGAAAGAATCAAACTTTTACCAGAAAGGGTCTAACAAAATGACTTATAACATAAATAAAAAAGAAAAAGAAAAAAAAGGAATTTATATTACTATATCACTTATATTAAATTAACTATAAATATATGCCAAGAATTGTTAATGTTCATATATATACCATTAAATGAATAGCTTCAGCTCATGCTTTTTATTCAAAGATAATATAATAAATAGAATATATATATACAATTTAAAAAAAATATATAACAATTAAAAACTTATATACAGTAAGTTTTTCATATGCTTTAATTATATTAAGGACTTCCTAATCTCTAATTAAATAATTAAAAAATTCCATTAAAGTAAAATTCATTCCTAAAATAATTTCAAGCTCTTTTGTTTCTTCCCATTCTCTCTTCAGGAGAAGAAGAAACAAAAGACCGCTGAAATTATTTAGACCTATAAAGGGTCTCAAATTATATTCATTTAATTAGCGAGAGACCTTAAACTATGTATTACTTGGGATAAAGGTCAATGTTCTGAAAATTATAAAATATATTTGTATATATATATATATATATATAGGTATACATACATATTTATCTACATATACACACGTTTAACCCCCTATTTTTCCTCCCAAACTTATTAAACTGTATTTCTTTCTTTTTCTTCTATAAATCACTAATCTTTTATCACTCAGCCCATGTATTATCTATATTGTCTAATATAGTGCCTGATTTAAAAGGATAGCTTTGATAGAGCTAATTATGTAATATCTTTTACCTATATTATTCGTGACAGAATTACACCATCCCTGAAAAGATCAAAACTTTTAGTGCCTTTACACCAACGAATATTTAAAAGATAAGCTAACAGTCTAAGCTAATGGGCTCATACCCCGTAAATGAGAGTCTATTCTCTCTCTTTTTAATGACTTTTCCACTTTCCTACTTACTTTTCTTTCTTACCTTAATTAGAGGGACCCTCTTAGCCATCTCTTCACCCTCTTGATTTGGAGCCTGGATCGGGTTAGAACTTAACATCCTATCCTTCATTCCCCTAATTACAATTAGAATAAATCCTTATCTTTCAGAAGCGGCACTAAAATACTTTCTCATCCAAGCACTCGCATCAACACTAATCATTATATCAAGTTGTCTAATTCTTCTTCTCCCTCCAATATCCACGTCATTAATTCTTATAGCCCTACTCCTCAAATTAGGAGCAGCACCTTTCCATTTTTGGTTTCCTCAAATTATAGAGGGCCTCTCCTGGCCACAAACCATCCCTCTAATAACTATCCAAAAATTCGCCCCTATATTCCTCATTTCTTATCTTATAACTTCTCCAGTCTCAACCCAAATTATTGTTCTGTCAGGCTCTCTATCTGCTCTAGTTGGAGCCCTAGGGGGTCTCAACATAATAAAATTACGTAAAATTATAGCATTCTCATCAATCAACCATATATCATGAATACTAATTGCTGTATCCATTAATGACACTATATGACTGATATACTTCTCTTTCTATACACTGATTTCCTCATCCATCGCAATTCTTTTTCATTCCCTAAGAGCATTCCATCTGTCCGACCTCCTTAACCTTAACTGCTCAAAATCGCTCTATAATTTAACTCTCCCCTTAAGACTTCTCTCCCTAGGAGGCCTCCCTCCATTTACCGGATTCGTCCCAAAATGAATTATAATCCAAATTTTGATTCTAAACCAAATAATTTTCCCCTTATCCATCCTCCTTCTCTCTGCTCTAATTACCCTTTACTTTTACCTACGAATTTTAATTCCCTTTATTCTTCTTATAAGCCCCAGCTTGTCATACAATACCAAATACCTACCCAGCACTTCATTCTCCTTCTTTCTCCCTTTTATTATTTTCTTCAACTTTATAGGACTTTTACTTCCATTCCCCTTCATTTCCCTTTAGGATTTTAAGTTATTTAAACTGAAAGCCTTCAAAGCTTTTTAAAAAAGTAAACTCTTTTAAATCTTAAGTTCCAGTGCGTTTACACATCTCTAGATTTGCAATCTAATGTTATTTCTTTTACTATAGAACCTAATAAGAAAGTTATTAACTCGTTAATAAATTTACAATTTATCGCCTTACCTCAGCCACCTTATT